GTGAAATACTCATTTGGCCGAGGACTTCCAAACACGTCGTAAGCTAAACCCGTACTGACGAATAACCAACCCGCAATGAATAGGGAAGGTATAGTAATGCTATGAATAACCCAGTATCGAATACTGGTAATAATATCAGCAAAAGAACGTTCTCCCGTGCTTCCAGACATGCTGAGCTCCACAAATTTTTGTACATTCAAAAGGGGGAATCGATTCCGTGAAAGATGGGATCAGTAAATAGAAAACTACTGATATTGCATCTTTGTGAGATCGTCAATTTTGTACCAAAGGTGTATTTCGAGTATACCGAATCAGTATAGCTATCCTTCCTCTGGCACAGCAACGCAGCCTTGATCGGTACCGAAATGCTACACAATTCCTTTTTTCTTTTTTTGTTCCTTATCTATGGATACCTTATGTTATGCTATTCAATAGATCAATGGAAAACCCTCAAATTTACTCAACTCAAAAATTGCACAACGAATCTGTTGATTCGGAATCACAGGATCGGTCGATGTCACATCTGATGAATCAATTTTTTTTCTACCTATGTTATGTCACTCTATCTTTTTTTTTAGTATTATCTATAATGACCAATGAATCATGAATTTTCCATTGGAACTAAACTAATTCTCTTAATTGGTTTTTATTACCCTCGTATCTGGGAAAAATGGAAACTTAGGTAAGTGTTTTATCAACATATGTAGAAAAAAAAAACATATCTAATAAAGCCCTTTCATGCTTACTATAACTAGTTATTTTGGTTTTCTACTGGCTGCTTTAACTATAACCCCAGCTATATTTATTGGTTTGAACAAGATACGACTTATTTGAAAATGAATTGAATAAATAATTCAGAAAAATATTTCTCGGGAATTCCAGATATTCTATGGTTCTTTCCCGCACCAATTGCCAATTTTTTTTCTTGGTCATTGAGATTCACGGATAATTCAGATTAATATTTAGGGATAGATCTTACCCCCCCTTTTTATCCCCTCAAACAAACCGAAATGATTGAAGTTTTTCTATTTGGAATCGTCTTAGGTCTAATTCCGATTACTTTGGCAGGATTATTTGTGACTGCATATTTACAATACAGACGTGGTGATCAGTTGGACCTTTGATTGAGTAACATTTCTTTTTTTGATTGACCTCCTACAGGGAGGAGGTCAAATTCCAGTTGCAATTCAACTTTGTTTTGTTAAGTTATTTTATTGTGATTCGACATACATAAGATAGACGGAATCACGCTCTGTAGGATTTGAACCTACGACATCGGGTTTTGGAGACCCGCGTTCTACCGAACTGAACTAAGAGCGCTTTCAAAGAATTTTTTTCCACTTAACTTCTAACACATCTCACATAAATATAGTATCCAAAAATGAAAGATTATGCCCCATTTTAGTCGATCTCAATTAATCTTTCGTTACTGCCCATAGGAGAAGTAATAGGTAGGGATGACAGGATTTGAACCCGTGACATTTTGTACCCAAAACAAACGCGCTACCAAGCTGCGCTACATCCCTTTTTAAAATTGTTGTACAGTGTCATTGTACAAAATACCTGTCTTGTTTTCCACATCTTTATTTTCTCCTCTATCTATATAGAACTTTCTTGTCATTTCTTGTTTTTGGTTTCATATAATAAAAGAATTATATACATCTGAAACCCAACCTAACATATAAAAAAGAATGAATATTTATCCGTAATGCTCAGGAAGAAGGGGTCATCTTTTTCTTTTTTAGTGACAGGAAAATCTCATCTATTGGTTCATTGTACATATCCATTTTTGTTAGGAAATCCGCGTAAAAATAAATAAAAATGATCTTGAACTACAGCATCTGACAATATATGTATTACAATAAAGAAGGAGGATTTTCAATGCGAGATCTAAAAACATATCTCTCCGTGGCACCTGTGTTAACTACTCTATGGTTTGGGTCTTTAGCGGGTCTATTGATAGAAATTAATCGTTTATTCCCAGATGCCCTGTCATTCCCCTTTTTTTAATTCTAGTTATTGATATGCGAAGAAATGAAGAAATATAATTCCACATGACGTAACTAAAACCTCGCCTCTCCCTTTCAATTCTTTAGAATAGTAAGGAAAGAGAAGGAAAAAGTGTATTGAACCTCATAAAAAATCCGGTAGATCCAGGATCGAATTTGGGAAAACAGAAATAAAATTCAAATGTGTATCCAGTCTAGGGCGGGCTCCACGAAATCATAGCATAGAAAGAAGATACTTAAATGAAATATTGGGATTTAGGATAGAAATAATTGATAGTTAGAAAGAAATTGTATTACTTAATTATTATTCTATTTTGTATTACTTAACTTAATATATACTATATTAATACATATTCTATTAATTAGATAATAAATTAATTAGATAAGATAATAAGAAGAATTACAATGAAATGCTTAGAAATGGAATTTCTAACTAGTAACTTCTATTGATTTTTTTCTTCTTCTTCGGTTCGGATCGAAAATATAAGACT